ATTCCCGCTCGTTCCCCTAATTGCAATTAAACTCGGCCCAATCTTTTACTAAAAGGATTGAGCCGAATAAAGAATGAAGATCCTATCTATTTGCATATATCTTGCATATATCAGTACATACCTTACCTATTTATATATATACAAGATCTAAATACAAGATAAGATCTAAGACTAAACAACTCAATGCTTCTATTGTTGGATCCATAATTAATCCTATGGATCCTTAGGATTGGTGGATCATTTTATATCCCGTAGTTTCGGACCATAGATCAAGCCAAGGGTCACAACTCCTTCTACCCATCCTGTATATTGTCCCTTTCATTCCGTGTTGCAATAGGCACTTAATATTCTATTATACGAGATTCTACGAAAATGAATTCTTCATAGGAGGGGGCAAATATTTATCTTTTCGATGAGAATTTGTACATGACATGGGAGAAACCCCTCTTTAATTGAAGAAAAGGTTCCATCATATATAGTGAATTGATACCCCGGATTCCCAGAATCATTTCTTTCAATGCTCACTCGTTATTAGTTAATGATCCTAGTAATTGGATCTATATGCTTATTCCGATAGGAAATGAAATAGTAAAATGATTATTCATCGAATGACTATTCATCTATTGTATTTTCAAATAGGGGGCAGGAAGGCTCTATGGAAAAATGGTGGTTCAATTCGATATTGTCTAACGAGGAGTTAGAACACAGGTGTGGGCTAAGTAAATCAATGGACAATCTTGGCTGTCCTATTGGAAATACCAGTGGAAGTGAAGACCCCATTCTAAATGATACGGATAAAAACATTCCTAGTTGGAGCGATAGTGGCAGTTATAGTTGCAGTAATGTTGATCATTTTTTAGGTGTCAGGGACATTTGGAGTTTCATCTCTGATGAAACTTTTTTAGTTAGGGATAGTAATGGTAACAGTTATTCCGTATATTTTGATATTGAAAATCAGATTTTTGAGATTGACAATGATAGTTCTTTTCTGAGTGAACTAGAAAGTTCTTTTTCTAGTTATCTGAATAATGGGTCTAAGAGTGACAATCGCTACTATGATTGTGACATGTATGATACTAAATATAGTTGGAATAATCACATTAATAGTTGCATTGATAGTTATCTTCGTTCTGAAATCCGTATTGATAGTTACATTTATAGTTATATTTGTAGTGGTGAAAGTATAAGTGGTAGTGATAGTGGGAATTCTAATATAAGAACTGGCGGTAATGACAGTGATATAGGAGAAGGATCGAATGATTTCGATATAAATCAAAAATACAGACATTTATGGGTTCAATGCGAAAATTGTTATGGATTAAATTATAAGAAATTTTTTAAGTCAAAAATGAATATTTGTGAACAATGTGGATATCATTTGAAAATGAGTAGTTCAGATAGAATCGAACTTTCGATTGATCCGGACACTTGGGATCCTATGGATGAAGACATGGTCTCTATCGACCCCATTGAATTTCACTCGGAAGAGGAGCCTTATAGAGATCGTATCGATTCGTATCAAAGAAAGACAGGTTTAACTGAGGCTGTTCAAACAGGCATAGGTCAACTAAACGGTATTCCCATAGCAATGGGGGTTATGGATTTTGAGTTCATGGGAGGTAGTATGGGATCCGTAGTAGGCGAGAAAATCACCCGTTTGATCGAGTATGCTACTAATAGATCTTTACCTGTTATTATGGTGTGTGCTTCTGGAGGAGCACGCATGCAAGAAGGAAGTTTGAGCTTGATGCAAATGGCTAAAATATCTTCCGCTTTATATGATTATCAATCAAATAAAAAGTTATTCTATGTATCAATCCTTACATCTCCTACAACCGGTGGAGTGACAGCCAGTTTTGGTATGTTGGGAGATATCATTATTGCTGAACCCAATGCCTACATTGCATTTGCGGGTAAAAGAGTAATTGAACAAACATTGAATAAGACAGTACCCGAGGGTTCACAAGCGGCTGAGTATTCATTCCATAAGGGCTTATTTGATCCAATCGTACCACGTAACCCTTTAAAAGGTGTTCTGAGTGAGTTATTTCAGCTACACGGTTTCTTTCCCTTGACTCAAAATTAAAGTAGAGCACTAGTACTAGGCTCAGTTATTTGTAGCGAACTTTAGTTCATCGCAATCAAAGTCCAAATAAGAAGAATGGGGTTTTCTTTGGTGACATAAGTTCTATAGTCAGAATCAGAAGTTTCGGATAATTACTTTTTTGATTTTTATTTTCTCCAGATTTTTTATCCTACCCCTATTGATGATTAGAAATCAGGAACCCTCTATAAAATAAAGAGGAGAAAAGAGTGAATTCTTCCTTCCGCGGAATAGAATTGGGAAAATGAAAAGAATTTCATGTTCCCTTCCTTCTTACGTATTAATATATAGAATAATGAAAATCTATAATAGAAATGTTGCATATTTCTATATCTATATCTCCCGAGAACCTCCTTTTTTTTACTATGAATCCCTGTTGGATCGGATTCTAACGAATCCTTAGGGAACTCGTAAGAAACTCTTTATTATAAGATAAGGACGGGAGAACAAGAATAAAAAGCGGATTATCATACATATATTTTGTGTAGAAAGATGAATAGGTACACTTATTTAGTTCTACATTCCTTGCACTTATTATATACTTATAATAAATATACTTATCATAAGATATATTTCTAACAAGTACAAATTTATAACAAGTACAAATATTAAATCGAGGCACCTATTCTATGACAGATTTCAATTTACCCTCTATTTTTGTGCCTTTAGTGGGCCTAGTATTTCCGGCAATTGCAATGGCTTCTTTATCTCTTCATGTTCAAAAAAACAAAATTGTTTAGATCCGAAATCTCATCAATTTATTTTAACACTTGGACTTGGATCATAATACAGATATCTTTTAGTGGAATAGGGTACGGTACGACATGTGACTCCCTCCGAGCACAAATAAAAAAGCTGTTATTGTTATGCATGCAGATCCATGATATATGGATAAATGCATGTATATTATATGTGGGTATAGCTGTTTTTGTTTTCAAATAGATCAGCGAATATCTGAAATAGAAAGTCAATGTATCTATATGTATGTAGATATACATAGTGGGATCATATGAAGGGGATGTTATTATTTTATATCTAACCAATTCGATGAATTACTCCTAATGGTTTACATCATAATAGTGCTAGTTGATGAGAGTTACTTCGGGATCAAAACAAAAAAAAGTAAAGTCAAATTCATTTGGCTTATTCTATTCTCTCAATTCCAATAGAATGCAACTGGATCGAGTATGAACTGGCAATCCGAACGTATATGGATAGAACTTATAACGGGGTCTCGAAAAACAAGTAATTTCTGCTGGGCCTGTATCCTTTTTTTAGGTTCACTAGGATTCTTATTGGTTGGAACTTCCAGTTATCTTGGTAGGAATCTGATATCCGTATTTCCCTCTCAGGAAATCCTTTTTTTTCCCCAAGGAATCGTGATGTCTTTCTATGGGATCGCTGGTCTGTTCATTAGTTCCTATTTGTGGTGCACAATTTCGTGGAATGTAGGTAGTGGTTATGATCTTTTTGATAGAAAAGAAGGAATAGTGTGTATTTTTCGTTGGGGATTTCCTGGAATAAATCGTCGCATCTTCCTTCGATTCCTTATGAGAGATATCCAGTCAATCAGAATGGAAGTTAAAGAGGGTCTTTATCCTCGTCGTGTCCTTTATATGGAAATCAGAGGCCAGGGAGCCATTCCCTTGACTCGTACCGATGAGAATTTTACTCCACGAGAAATTGAACAAAAAGCTGCTGAATCGGCCTATTTCTTGCGCGTACCAATTGAAGTATTTTGAAATGAACTGAAGAATGAATGCTTTCTCCGCATGAGGGAAGGAACTCAGGAATCCCCTTTTTAATATAACTGAAGTTTCTTCGGAACGTTTATTCGAGCAAAACATGTTCGATTCTATTTCCCCCGTTCCGTTGGTAATACCGTTGTGTTGTGGCCCATAGAATAAAGCAGGCGGACGAATACGGAACAACCATAATAAGAAGCTATTTTTATCCACCAAAACAAAAACTCTTTTTTTTACATATGGAACTAAACTCAACTCTTTCATACTAGTAACAAATCTAATAAGTATGTATTCATCACACATATCAGAACATTTCGGAATACAGTATAGAATTCCTATTTTTAGGACCAATATTTTGAATTGATACGTTAGATATAGATGGATCGTATCTCGTAAATTATCTCTCTTTCGTCAATCGATGTTTCTTTTTTTTTTATCCTTTCTTTTGCTCCTTGATGACCAAACGATTGGATCTCTCATAACTATTCAATTTCTCTCTTGTTTTGCCACCCATTTCGGATTTCATCATCAATATTCTTCAGAAATATCCCCTCAATTATTCCTGGGCTGTGGGTAGCCAGTGAAACATTTCGAAATAATTGATTGATCCAGGGGGAGTTCTTTCGTCTCGAAATCCGAATAATATTCATTACTTCAAGTGGTTTTTCGGGCATTCATCGAAAGGAACAAATGAAGATACAATTGGTTCGAATTTGACCAATTGAGATATCTGGGAACTTGATTATTTCTTCATTCGAAACGGACCTTTATTCTATTTCTATATTCTTTCTAGATCCAAGGACTAAACAATTCAAAAAAAAAAAAGAAGGAATAGATCCGATCCATAGGTTCCATACCTTGTTATAGAACTCATGCTTCATAGAAATATCGGATCAGATAGAGTCGGCGAATGAAGCAGTTTCATTAACAATTTACAGAACAGATTAAAAGTGCCAAAAAAGAAAGCATTGACTCCCCTCCCATATCTTGCATCTATAGTCTTTTTGCCCTGGTGGATCTCTCTCTCATTTAATAAAAGTCTGGAACCTTTAGTTACTAATTGGTGGAATACAAGGCAATCCGAAACTTTTTTGAATGATATTCAAGAGAAGAACGTTCTAGAAAGATTCATAGAATTAGAACAACTATTCCTGTTGGACGAAATGATAAAGGAGTACCCGGAGACACAGATACAAAAGCTTCGTATAGGAATCCACAAAGAAACAATACAATTGGTCAAAATGCACAATGAAGATCATATCCATATAATTTTGCATTTCTCGACAAATATAATCTGTTTTGCTATTCTAAGTGGTTATTCTATTCTGGGTAATGAAGAACTTGTCATTCTTAATTCTTGGGTTCAGGAATTCCTCTATAACTTAAGCGACACAATAAAAGCTTTTTCTATTCTTTTATTAACTGATTTATGTATCGGATTCCATTCGCCCCATGGTTGGGAACTAATGATTGGTTCGGTCTACAAAGATTTTGGATTTGCTCATAACAATCAAATTATATCTGGTCTTGTTTCCACTTTTCCAGTCATTCTAGATACAATTTTGAAATATTGGATCTTCCATTATTTAAATCGTGTATCTCCTTCACTTGTAGTGGTTTATCATTCAATGAATGAATGAAGAACTCATTTGATCTGCCGATATCAATCAAATCCGAATGTTACTTCGTACATAAACAAACCATTTTGAATCTGACTCACTCTTTATACTTCTACCCGTCTAAGGGATTCCCCCTCCAGTACAATGGCAGAATCGTGGATAGGGAACTATACTAGCTACCTACCTAATTTATTGTAGAAATTTCCGGGATCAATAATTGGACCATGCAAAATAGAAATACCTTTTCTTGGGTAAAGGAACAGATGACTCGATTCATTTCCGTATCGATCATGATATATGTCATAACTCGGACATCTATTTCAAATGCATATCCCATTTTTGCGCAGCAGGGTTATGAAAATCCACGAGAAGCAACTGGGCGTATTGTATGCGCCAATTGCCATTTAGCTAATAAGCCCGTGGATATTGAGGTTCCACAAGCTGTGCTTCCTGATACTGTATTTGAAGCAGTTGTTAGAATCCCTTATGATATGCAACTGAAACAAGTTCTTGCTAATGGGAAAAAGGGGGCTTTGAATGTGGGGGCTGTTCTTATTTTACCCGAGGGATTCGAATTAGCTCCCCCCGATCGTATTTCTCCCGAGATGAAAGAAAAGATAGGCAATCTGTCTTTTCAGAGTTATCGCCCCACTAAAAGAAATATTCTTGTGGTAGGTCCTGTTCCTGGTCAGAAATATAGGGAAATCGTCTTTCCCATTCTTTCCCCGGACCCTGCTACTAAGAAAGACGTTCACTTCTTAAAGTATCCCATATATGTAGGTGGGAACAGGGGAAGAGGTCAGATTTATCCCGATGGGAACAAGAGTAACAATACAGTCTATAATGCTACAGCAGCAGGTATAGTAAGCAGAATAGTACGTAAAGAAAAAGGGGGGTATGAAATAACCATAGCTGACGCATTGGATGGACACCAAGTGGTTGATATTATACCTCCAGGACCAGAACTTCTTGTTTCAGAGGGTGAATCTATCAAGCTTGATCAACCATTAACGAGTAATCCCAATGTGGGTGGATTTGGTCAGGGAGATGCAGAAATAGTACTTCAAGATCCATTACGTGTCCAAGGTTTGTTGTTCTTCTTGGCATCTGTTATTCTGGCACAAATCTTTTTGGTTCTAAAAAAGAAACAGTTTGAGAAGGTTCAATTGTCCGAAATGAATTTCTAGATCCACGGATTCATCAAGCTGGTAAAAAGAGCCGAATTGTTGTGATCGATGCAATTATGTATGATTCAAAAAAATCATGGAAAATGTTTTGCTTGCTTTGTTTATACTGTTTTTCTGCGAGATGCCGGAAATTGCTTGTATCCCATTCCTAGCAATAGTATGTATATTGCGAAGAAGACTACTTGATCCCCCCTTCTTTTTTTCAATCAAAATGGGAGTGTTGTGACTATGCTAGGCCTCCCATTGGCAGATTGTAAATGCCATGTAATGCATCAATAGTTTTTTTGTACCTAATAGAATCGAATTCTAATAGATAATAGGCATAAGTAGGAGGAGAATACACGCGGATAAATGAAAGGAACAAATGATTCTAGGAGGGATTACTCGTCTTCCTAATCTTCCACACAAGACAAGGGTGGAAAATTCCTTTTCTTGTGTGGAAATAATAATGATTCTTGATCCTGTTCGTCAAAGATTACTATTTATTTGATTTTCCAGTTCTATCGGAACTCGTTTGTTTCGATTCATAAGAAGTAGTGGACAAACAAAAAAAGAGGTGGGAGTAACTTACTGAGCAAATAAAACTTCTTCAATGAACTTATAAAAAAAAGTAAAAAAAGAAAATTTTAACTGTGATGAGATAATCAATAAGGATTGGGATATGCGCAAAAATCCAAGATTTCATCTTTTCGCCCGGAGCATTAAGAGTCTTTTTTTTGCTTGAAATTTTCTTTTTTCTTTTTCTAGAGTAAGATTAGTATCGAAATGATTTGCAGGATGTCTCATCTATAGAAATACATATTGTGTCATCCAGAAAATCAATTGATTCCTTCTTTCTTCTTGCT